TAATGCATGAAAGGATCCTTAAACAACCATAGATTGGCCTGAAAGGCCTTAGCAAAAGCTTCTACAAGTACAAGATGTTCTAGTTTTCCATAGAAATAGATTCGTTCAAGAAGGGTTCCAGAAGACGTTGAATATAAATGAGAAGATTGGTTACGAAGAAAGACGAAGATGGATTCATATTCACATAGATGAGAATTATATAGGACGAAGAAAAACCTTTGATTTCTTTTTGAAAAACAAGAACTGTCTTTATTTGGAGTATTCCAACTACGATACTCATGGAGAAAGAATCGTAATAAATGTAAAGAAGAAGCGTCTTTTACCCAATAGCGCAGAGTTTGAATCAATATTTCCAGATGGGCTGGGTAGGGTATTAGTATCTCCAATACATAAATTAAATGTGAAAAATTGTCCTCTAAAAAAGGGAATATTGAATGAATTGATCGTAAATTATGAGATTTAACTATTCCTTTCCTTTCTAGCGAAGATAATAATCGGAGATAAAACGGAATTTCTACAATGACTGCAAATCCTTCTGATATCATTTGAAAAGAAAAATTCTTGTTGCGTCCAAAAAATATATTTTGGTTAAAATCATTAGCAAAAAGAATCAAATGCTTCTGTTCATACTGATACATTCGCTCAATTGCACGTTTCACAATTAGTAAACTGAATTTATTATAACCTGCGTTTTCCAAAAAAACGGATCTATTTCTATTTAAACCATGATCATGCGCAAGTGCATAAATATACTCCTGAAAGATAAGTGGATATAAGAAGTAGTGTTGTTGAGATCTATTTAGCTTTAAATATCTTTGGAATTCCTCCATTTGAAATTCTAGTTGAACTAAAGGTAGAGGATTTTGGGGGTTATCAATGAAACATAGTGCGATACAGTCAAAACGAGGTATTATAGTAATAAACGAATAGATACCTCGGATACAGGTAAACTTATCAACGGATTCTCTATCCTCTCTTTTCCATTTAAACGAAAAATGTCTATTCGTATAGGATAACAAAATACTTAGAAATCCTTTATTTTTTCAACCTAATCGCTCTTTTGATTTTGGAATTTTTTTATCAATATACTGTTTCTTCTACACACATTTCTCATTTCTATTCCATAATGGAAAATGTCAATAGTTAGGATTCATAAAAAAAAAAAGAATCCGTTCATGGGATAATCTCTTCCCGTATCAGGCACTAATACATTTTTAACGTCTAATTAGATCGGGTAATCGTTCAAATTAAGAACAGAAGCTCGTTGCTTCTTTCCCTATAATCAATAAATTGAAGCCATTAGGGCTCTATCTCTATCCATTTATTCATCCGACCCAACTTTAAATTGAATTCATTTTGTTCCGTTTCAAAAAAGAACACAAGGGTTTGTACCTATTCGGAAAGAATGAAATATTTCTCAGAAATCTTAGTTGATCCGACATGCTATTTTTTCCATTCATTCCCTTTCAGGATCAGTCGTGGTCTTCCAAACTTTACCGATGGTATGGACGAATCCCTCGCTTCATCCAAATGTGTAAAAGATCCTAGCCGCACTTAAAAGCCGAGTACTCTACCGTTGAGTTAGCAACCCGAATAGAAAAAGTTTATGTAGATACAATCAAAAAGAAAAAGATAGATAAATGTCAAAATTTATAGACCACCTCTTAGTTCTTATGTTATCGACTTTTCAATCAAAACCCCTATTCTTATTATATCTTAGTTCAAATTATATTCTATTAAAGAGAATCCAAGGAATCCCATTATTTGAATAATATAAGGTTATAAGGTAAAAATCAAACCTCTCGGACATAAATAAATTTATCTACTTATCACGATGAATTATATTTGTTCGATACACTGTTGTCAATATAAATGTTGAGAAAAGAATACAACGGAAAAACAAAATAAATTATATTTATTTCAATACTATTAAAAAAATAAAAAAGGGCTTGTGTTGGATTGGCACTATATAGCTGAAAAAGTTTAGATAAAGGAATAAAGAAGGAAGAAGTAGAAAAAATATCAGATTTATATTGATTTATTTTATTCAATCAATAATAAGTAACTAGAATAAAAAAAGGAGGATTCCTTGGTTATTACTTATTAGTAGAGTTCCAACGAAAACCGACCAATTGAAGGAACTCCCAGAATTTTATATTTCTAGGATCAAGCAACTCGGGTTTTGTCGTTCTAGAACATGAGATTTTATAGAAGCAATGAAAAATAGATATGAGTAGAATCCAAAAAGGAAAAAATATAAATACAAAAATTTATAATTTATATAAGAATTACTACCCCTTTCTATTTCTTTATTTCCTTAATTAAATTTTTTTTGATTAGGAACAAGCTACTTAAAAACCTCCGCCTTTTTTAAAAGATCCCGAACAGTTCCTGTGGGCTGAGCGCCCTTTTCAAGGAAATATAGAATAGCAGGAACGTTTAAATAACTTTGATTCTTTATCGGATCATAAAAACCTACGTTCCGAAGATCTCTTCCTTCTCTTCGGGATCGAACATCAATTGCAACGATTCGATAGACGGCTCATTGGGATAGATCTAAGTAAATGAACAAGACCCCCCCTAGAAACGTATAGGAAGTTTTCTCCTCGTACGGCTCGAGAAAAAATGATTTGGAGTTTTGTCTACGTATAGAATTATATTTAATGGCAAAGGAGTTGATAAAATAAATTATAATGGGATTTAACTCATTTTTTTTCTTCCCCCTTCCTGAAAAAAAATCATTTGTACCCATAACTCAAGTTGGATAATTCTCAAATAGCTTAAAAGAAAAAAATCTTTAGGCAATTTATTTCATTTTTTGAATGGTCTTTAACCCCCTCTTGTTTGTCTCATTTAATCTTTATTATTATATATTATACAGTTATTGAGACAATTGAAAAACGGCGTTTCCTTGTTCTGGGATCCTTTTTTCTTTGTTTTAAATCAGTGGGTTTAGACATTACTTCGGTGCTTCTTAATCCTTACAAAATGGCAGCAACATACCCCTTTTGTGATTTCTTTCTATCAAAGAATCATATAAACTCTCGATTCCCGCGCGATACACTTTGAATCGAAAGACTTTTATCAATTCCAACAAATTTTACTTTTGAATTAAAAACTTGACTGAATCGGATCCTTTCGATTTATATATTGATATACTTACGAAGTTGTTCCAATTTATTGATTGGTATTAACCCTAGATTCTTGCCCCCTGAAAGATGAATCCATAGTTTCTACCCGAGCTCCATCATGTTACTCTATTTTTCATTACAACCTAACAAAAATAAGGATTCTAGTGAAAACAGAACAGATGTCGGGTCAAGAGCATCTTCATTCATAGAAAAGATGGCGGATGTAAGAATAAAAATCCACACCGGATCGTGTCCTTCAAGTCGCACGTTGCTTTCTACCACAGCGTTTCAAACGAAGTTTTACCATAACAAAACATTCCTCTAATTTGGAACCCATATGGAATTGATTCAATTATGGAATCATGAATAGTCATTGGTTCCGTCGATACATAAACATTTTCATCTATACCCTTTTTTCTTCTATACAAAGATGGTAAAATTTTTTTTTGAAGCAATCTTAGTAAAACCCCACCTATTATTGTATGTTATTGTATGAATGCAACACTTTACTTTTTATTAAAAAAACTAATAGAAATATAGCAAAGAATACGAATATGAATAAATGAATTCTTTTTTACTCTGCATCTTAAAGTGACTCAATATGGCCCATTTCCTACTTTTTTGAATACCAAAAATTCAACTCAAAAGCAATCATTAAAATTTTTTATAATCGAAAAAGTTTACTATTTAGATATCATTATTTGAATAAAGTTTTACAGTAAAGACTAAAAATTTGATTATCATAAAAAAATAAAAATATCTTTTCTTTTCGAATTGAACCATCAACGATTTAAGATTTAAAGCAGATAAATGAATTGAACAAAAACCCCATTTTTGTGTGAAGATAGATAAAAAAGACCGATCTAAGAGAAGATTTAGGTACTTGTTCTTTCAATTTTAATTTTATTAATAAGATAAGATGAACGAAGTAGGGGTTTTTCATACCTATCAGATAGACTGAACTACAGTCTTTATTCTGGATCCGTTACATATGTAACTTGATTCGTTGTTAATGAGATTCGGACATACACAGATATAGAGATATTTAAATGAAGACCTCCTGTTACTGTTACTAATTAAGAACTATCTAACCCACGACTCTCTGGGAATGCTGAATCAGAACAAAAAAAAGGATCCCCTTTGGGGAAAGGATACTCTCTAGGGACAAAGACAAACAAGTCCAGATTGGGCGCTTGCTCGTAATTTTTTAGTTTACCCAAACCCAGTCTTGTCTTAAGAGACGTAATCCCATTAATCCCATTAATTGAATGTAATAACCTTACTCTTGTTTAGAATAAAGAGATCCTAATAATTTTTGGCTACCCCATTTAAGTTTAATTTGAATGGATAAAGAATAAGATATAGGAAAGAAGGGCTCTTTCTTATTGTGATTCAAAATAAAATATATCGTTGAAAATTAAAAAAGATATGAGACGTAAGGTTTTTCTTCAAATTAAGTAGCTAAACCCCTTCAATATGAAGGGAATGAACATATGATGAAAAATCCGTCATACTTTATTTTATTTTTTAATTAGTTGAATTCAACTAGGGTGTGACCTATGTTACCATCATATCTTGATCACAAACAAATATATTTAGTACTATCTGTATGTTGTGAAAAACAAAGATATGATTCATAAAAGAATATTTATAAATTATAAAAGAAACAAGAATGACATTCTATCCAATATTAGGCATTTAAACATAACGTTATTTTCAAAAGATACTTTTACTCTGATACAAGGTATACACCTGGGACGAAAGGATTCGAACCTCCGAATACCGGGACCAAAACCCGTTGCCTTACCACTTGGCCACGCCCCATCTATATTTCCATTCTACACTAATAAAGAATAATATTAGTATTGG